TAAACTCGGCCCAATCTTTTACTAAAAGGATTGAGCCGATCCTATTGTCTATATTTTGGATAGATATATTTTTATTTAGATATACAAGATCTTAAATACAAAAATAAAAGACTAAACACAACTCAAATTTTCTCCTGGGTCCATAATTAATCCTATGTATGGATCCTTAGGATTGGTGTATTCTTTTCTATCCTATATCCCACGGTTTCGGATCATGGATCGAGCCAAGCATCACAACTTCTTCTACCCATCCTGTATGTTGTCCTTTTCGTTCCGTGTTGGAATAGAAACTTATTGTATTAGTAGACGAGATTTTACGAAAAAGGTTCTTGATAGGAGAAAAATTTTTCAATTTTTTCAGTGCGAATTTTCCACAACATGGGGAAATCACTATTTATAATTGAAAATTGATATTTCTAATCCTTCAATATTCACTCATTATTCGTTAATAACCCTAGCGATTGTATCTAGTATGCGTATTCTGATAGGAAATAAAATATTCAATTGATTTTTCATCGAATGACTATTCATCTATTGTACTTTCATGTAAATAGAGGCAAGAAAGCTCTATGGAAAAATCATGGTTCAATTTGATCTTGTCTAGGGGGGAATTAGAATACAGATGTGGGCTAAGTAAATCAATGGATAGCCTTGGTCCTATTGAAAATACTAGTGTAAACGAAGACCCGGCTAGAAATGATACGGATAAAAACATTCATGGTTGTAGTGACAGCTCTAGTTATTACAGTAAGGTTGATCATTTAGTTGGCGTCAAAGACATTCGGAATTTCATTTCTGATGACACCTTTTTAATTAGGGATAGTAATCAGGATAGTTATTCCATATATTTTGATAGTGAAAATCAAATTTTTGAGATTGACAATGATCATTCTTTTTTGAGGGAACTAGAAAGTTTTTTTTATAATTATCGTAATTCTAGTTATATGAAGAATGGATCGAAAAATGACGATCCCCACTATGATTTTAACTTGTATGATACTAACTATAGTTGGAATAATCACATTAATAGTTGTATTGACTCTTATCTTCGTTCTCAAATCTGTATTGATAGTTACATTTTAAGTGGTAGTGACAATTACAATGATAGTTATATTTATAATTACATTTGTGATGAAGGTGGAAATAGTAGTGAAGGCAAGAATTTCAATATAAGAACTCGCGCAAATGGTAATGATTTAACTCTAAAAGAAAGTTCTAATGATCTCGATCTATACAAGCATTTGTGGGTTCAATGCGAAAATTGTTATGGATTAAATTATAAGAAATTGTTTAAGTCAAAAATGAATATTTGTGAACAATGTGGATATTATTTGAAAATGAGTAGTTCAGATAGAATCGAACTTTCGATTGATCCAGGTACTTGGGGTCCTATGGATGAAGACATGATCTCTCTGGATCCCATTGAATTTCAGTCTGAAGAAGAGCCTTATAAAGATCGTATTGATTCTTATCAAAGAAAGACAGGATTAACTGAGGCTATTCAAACAGGCACAGGTCAACTAAACGGTATTCCTATAGCAATCGGGGTTATGGATTTTCAGTTTATGGGGGGTAGTATGGGATCTGTAGTAGGCGAGAAAATCACCCGTTTGATCGAATATGCTACCAATAATTTTTTACCTCTTATTCTAGTGTGTGCTTCCGGAGGAGCACGCATGCAAGAAGGAAGTTTGAGCTTGATGCAAATGGCTAAAATATCTTCCGCTTTATATGATTATCAATCAAATAAAAAGTTATTTTATGTATCAATTCTTACATCTCCTACTACTGGTGGAGTGACCGCGAGTTTTGGTATGTTGGGGGATATCATTATTGCTGAACCCAATGCCTATATTGCATTTGCGGGTAAAAGAGTAATTGAGCAAACATTGAATAAAACAATACCTGAAGGTTCACAGGCGGCTGAATATTTATTCCATAAGGGTTTATTCGATCCAATCGTACCACGTAATCCTTTAAAAGGTGTTCTGAGTGAGTTAGTTCAGCTCCACGGTTTTTTCCTTTGAATCAAAATTCAATCAAGTAGAGTCTTAAGTTAAATTATTTTCTTTGTAGTGAAAAGGTAGTTAGTTAGTTTATCAGAATCAAAGTCAAAGCCCATTATGCGGGCTTTGACTTTGTGACATAAAATGGAATTGTCGAAAAACGAATTATGTAGATAATTATTATTATTATTTTTTTACCGATATTACTGATTACTAATGAGTAAACCTCTATCAACAAGATAAAAAGCGAATTTTTCCTTCTGTGAAATGAAATTCGAATTTGGCGAGACAAATAAAACGAATTTTATCTTCCTCTATTGCGTATGTATATATAATTCAAATATAGAAAAAATATAAATATAGAGTTTTGCATCTTTCTATATCTCCCGAGAATTCTATTTTGACTAAAAATCCCTGTTCTTGGATCGGATTCTAACGAATCGAATCTTTCGACAATTTGTAATAAACTCTTTCTTTATTAAATTCAAATTAGAAGACAAGAACAATAGACTAATAATAAGAAAAGTAAGAATAAAGTAAGATAATAAAGAAAGTGGATTATCTTATCATACACCTATTTTATTTGATTTAGAAAGATGGGCAAGTCCTTTTATTTAATTCTACATTCCTTGCACTTATTAGATATATATACTCGCTTAGATCTACTTAGTATTTAGATATACTTAGTATAATATACGAATTATAATATAATCATTATAAGATATATTTCTAACTAACAATATAACAATAACAGGTACAAATATTTAATTGAGGTACCCATTTTATGACAACTTTCAGCAGCTTTCCCTCTATTTTTGTGCCTTTAGTAGGCCTAGTATTTCCGGCAATTGCAATGGCTTCTTTATCTTTGTATGTTCAAAAAACTAAGATTTTTTAGATTCGATGGGGCCAAGGCCAAGACCAAATCTTATATATTTTTTTTTTTCAAAGACTTAGATGCCACGGATATCTATTTAGTAGAATATTGTATAACATCCGGCTTCCCCGAACATAAATGAAAAAGCTCCTCTTATGCATACGTAAACATGATATAGGGGTAAATGAATTATAGCAAGTGGATCGGTACCGAACGGATGTATGAAATTAAAGTCTATATATCTAGTAGATCTGTATAGGGGATCATATAAAGGGGATGATTTTAGATCTAAGAAATTTGATGAATTACTTCTAAAAGTTCATATCAAAACAGTACTAGTTGATGAGAGTTACTTCGGAAACAAAAAAAGTCAAATCGAATTTTTTTGGTTATTCTCTCAATTCCAATAAAATGCAACTGGATCTAGTATGTATGAGTTGGCGATCAGAATCTATATGGATAGAATTTATAGTGGGGTCTCGAAAAACAAGCAATTTCTGCTGGGCCTCTATCCTTTTTTTTGGTTCATTAGGGTTTTTATTAGTTGGAACTTCTAGTTATCTTGGTAGGAATTTGATATCTTTATTTCCGTCTCAGCAAATCATTTTTTTTCCACAAGGAATCGTGATGTCTTTCTATGGGATCGCAGGTCTCTTTATTAGTTCCTATTTGTGGTGCACGATTTTTTGGAATGTAGGTAGTGGTTATGATCGATTCGATAGAAAAGAGGGAATAGTATGTATTTTTCGTTGGGGTTTTCCTGGAAAAAATCGTCGCATCTTTCTACGATTCCTTATGAAAGATATTCAGTCCATCAGAATAGAAGTTAAAGAGGGTATTTATGCTCGTCGTGTCCTTTATATGGAAATCAGAGGCCAGGGGGCCGTTCCCTTGACTCGTACTGATGAGAATTTGACTCCACGAGAAATTGAGCAAAAAGCTGCGGAATTGGCCTATTTTTTGCGTGTACCGATTGAAGTCTTTTGAAATGAATTGCAGAATAAATGCTTTCTCGGCAGGAGGAAAAAACTCAAGCCAAGAATCCTCTTTTTTCTATAGCAGAACTAAACTGAAGTTTCTTCAGAATGCCCATTCGAACCAAAGCAGACGTATACGGAAGAGTCATAACATAAAACAAAACAAAACTGTTTTTTTTGTCCACAAAAATTGTTTTTTATGTGTCTGTAAATGTAAAACCACTCAACTTAATTCAGTAACAAAACAAGCAAGAAATCGAAATAATGGATTCATCTCATATATCAAAGTATTTCGAAATAAAAACTTTCGCTTTTTATTTTCAATATTTTGAGTTGATACGTTAGATACAGATAGATCATATCTTGTCAATTTTTCTACTTTCCTTTTGTCAATCGGTCCCTCCCCTTTTATCCTTTCTTTTGTGCTCCTTAAGAACTAAACAAGTAGATTTCTTTCTTATAACATAATGATAAACGTAATGATAACTTTTCTGTCTTTATTTGTCACTCATTTTTGATCATCATAATATTTTTCATAATTTTTTTTTTTTCAATTATTCCTGGACTCTAGACTATATATAGTCTAGATAACCCGCGAAAATTTTTCGACATATTTGATTGATATCTTGATATAGACAGGGAGCTCCTTCGTCTCAAAATCTGAATAGAATAATCTTTATTATTTGAAGCGGTTCTTTCGGGCAGTTATCGAAAGAGGGCAATTGCTTCGAATTTGATCAATTGAGATATCTGGAAACAATATAACAATATAATATAACAATAATATATAACAATAATATATATATATATATTTCATTCGAACATTCGAATTCAAAGTGGATTCTTATTTTCTATTTCTGTATTCTTTTTAGATTCAAGGACTAAGCACTGAATCAAAAAAAAAAACAGAGAATAGATTCATGGGCCCCTACCTTATAATATAATGAAAGTCATGCTTGATAGAAAGATTAGATCACATAAAGTCAACGAATGAGGTGGGTTCATTAACAATTCACAGATGAAAAAATGGCAAAAAAGAAAGCATTCACTCCCCTTCTATATCTTGCATCTATAGTATTTTTGCCCTGGTGGATCTCTCTCTCATTTAATAAAAGTCTGAAATCTTGGATTACTAATGGGTGGAATACTAGGCAATCCGAAACTTTTTTGAATGATATTCAAGAAAAGAGTATTCTAGAACAATTCATAGAAGTAGAGGAACTCTTCCTGTTGGACGAAATGATAAAAGAATACCCGGAAACACATCTACAAAAACTTCGTATAGGAATCCACAAAGAAACGATCCAATTGATCAAGATGCACAATGAGGATCGTATCCATACGATTTTGCACTTCTCGACAAATCTAATCTGTTTCGTTATTCTAAGTGGTTATTCTATTTTTGGGAATGAAGAACTTGTTATTCTTAACTCTTGGGTTCAAGAATTCCTATATAATTTAAGCGACACAATAAAAGCTTTTTCTATTCTTTTATTAACTGATTTATGTATCGGATTCCATTCGCCCCACGGTTGGGAACTAATGATTGGCTATATCTACAAAGATTTTGGATTTGCTCATAATGATCAAATTATATCTGGTCTTGTTTCTACCTTTCCAGTCATTCTAGATACAATTTTTAAATATTGGATCTTTCGTTATTTAAATCGTGTATCTCCGTCACTTGTAGTTATTTATCATTCAATGAATGACTGAAAAATGATTCACGGATTCAATTATAATCTTTCTTACTTTGTATATAAGCAAAGCATGCAAAGTCGTACTTACTTTACTCTTTCTACCCATCAGGGGAATCCAATTCCTCCTCTATTTCAGTAAAATTTTTTTCAGTAAAAGTAAATAGCAGAATCGTGGATAGGGAACTATACTAGTGACCTACCTAATTTTATTGTAGAAATTTTCGGGATCAATGATTGGACCATGCAAACTAGAAATACTTTCTCTTGGATAAAGGAGGAGATTACTCGATCCATTTCCGTATCGCTCATGATCTATATAATAACCGGGGCATCCATTTCAAATGCATATCCCATTTTTGCGCAGCAGGGGTATGAAAATCCACGAGAAGCAACTGGGCGTATTGTATGTGCCAATTGCCATTTAGCTAATAAACCCGTGGATATTGAGGTTCCACAAGCGGTACTTCCTGATACTGTATTTGAAGCGGTTGTTAGAATTCCTTATGATATGCAACTGAAACAAGTTCTTGCTAATGGTAAGAAAGGGGCTTTGAATGTGGGTGCTGTTCTTATTTTACCGGAGGGGTTTGAGTTAGCCCCACCTGATCGTATTTCGCCCGAGATGAAAGAAAAGATAGGCAATCTGTCTTTTCAGAACTACCGCCCCACTAAGAAAAATATTCTTGTGATAGGTCCTGTTCCTGGTCAAAAATATAGTGAAATCATCTTTCCTATTCTTTCCCCAGACCCTGCTAGTAATAAGGATGTTCATTTCTTAAAATATCCCATATACGTAGGCGGAAACAGGGGAAGGGGTCAGATTTATCCCGACGGGAACAAAAGTAACAATACAGTTTATAATGCTACGGCAACAGGTATAGTAAGCAAAATCATACGAAAAGGAAAAGGGGGGTACGAAATAACCATAACGGATGCATTGGATGGACATCAAGTGGTTGATATTATCCCCCCAGGACCAGAACTTCTTGTTTCAGAGGGTGAATCTATCAAACTCGATCAACCATTAACAAGTAATCCTAATGTGGGTGGATTTGGTCAGGGGGATGCAGAAATAGTACTTCAAGATCCACTACGTGTCCAAGGCCTTTTGTTCTTCTTGGCATCTATTGTTTTTGCACAAATCTTTTTGGTTCTTAAAAAGAAACAGTTTGAGAAGGTTCAAGTGTCCGAAATGAATTTCTAGATCCGTGGATTTATCAACATCAAATTTGTAAAAAAGAACAAATTCTTCCTGGCAATTAGGTTAGGTATGATGAAAAAAAGTATGAAAAGTCTTTTGCTTGTTTATATTCTTTCTCTAGGAATTATTTTTACCGCATTCAAAATATGTATATTGTGAAGAAGACTATTTGTCTTTACCCCTTATTTTCTTTTTTCAATCTAAATTTGAGGGGTATAATTATATCCTATTGTCAGATTGAAATGTCACAGAATGGGTTTTGTTTTCTAAATTCAATTTGATTAGATACTAAACATAAGATAAGTAAGCGGAGAATAGAAAGGAAGGATAAATGAGGGGAACAAATAATTACAGGGAGTATTCTTCGTCTTCCTAGCCTTCGGCACAAGAAAGGGATGTGTAAAATTCCTTTTCTTGTGTCGAAATAATAACAATTCTGGATCCCATTCGTCAAAGATTTCTATTCTTAGTTTAGATTTTTCCAGTTATTTTTTTAGATTTACTTATAATAGAATAAGTAATAAGGATAATATAATAAGTATAAAATAAGTATAAATAAGTATAATATAATAAGTAATGGACAACCAAAAAAAAGAGAAGGAATCCTTTTTTTTGATAAAATAGAATCAAGGCGATGAACTTATAAAATAATTTCAAACTTTGATGAAATACTAAAATAAATAGAGTAAGGTTAGACTAGTCTAGAAAGGGTTTGCTTGATATCTGGTCGACAGAAAAA